TCTCAGCAGCGTTGGCTTTTCTCAACTAATCATAAAGATATTGGTACCCTATATTTTATCTTTGGTGCATGAGCTGGAATAGTAGGAACCTCCCTTAGTCTAATTATTCGAGCTGAACTAGGTCACCCAGGTAGTTTGATTGGAGATGACCAAATTTATAATGTGGTTGTAACTGCTCATGCGTTTGTTATAATTTTTTTTATAGTTATACCTATTATAATTGGAGGATTTGGAAATTGATTGGTTCCTCTTATACTAGGAGCTCCAGACATGGCATTTCCCCGGATAAACAATATAAGATTTTGACTATTACCCCCATCTCTAACTCTTCTTCTTGGAAGAGGTTTAGTAGAAAGAGGAGTTGGTACAGGATGGACAGTGTATCCCCCTCTTTCTGCTAGAATTGCCCATGCAGGAGCATCTGTAGATATAGGAATCTTTTCACTTCATATTGCAGGAGCTTCATCAATTTTAGGAGCAGTGAATTTTATTACAACAGTAATTAATATACGATCTACTGGAATAAATATAGACCGAATCCCATTATTTGTCTGATCAGTTTTTATTACTGCCATTCTCCTTCTTTTATCTCTCCCAGTTTTAGCAGGGGCTATCACAATACTATTAACAGACCGTAATTTAAATACATCGTTCTTTGATCCTGCAGGAGGAGGAGATCCTATTCTTTATCAACACCTATTTTGATTCTTTGGTCACCCAGAAGTTTATATTTTAATCTTACCAGCTTTTGGAATTATTTCTCACATTATTAGACAAGAATCAGGGAAAAAACAAGCTTTTGGTATGCTAGGAATAATCTATGCTATAATAGCAATTGGAGTTTTAGGGTTCGTAGTATGAGCACACCATATATTCACAGTAGGAATAGATGTAGATACCCGCGCCTATTTTACCTCCGCAACTATGATTATTGCTGTACCAACAGGAATTAAAATCTTTAGATGGTTAGGTACTCTCCATGGAGCTCAATTAAATTATTCAGCTTCACTAATCTGATCTTTAGGATTTGTATTTTTATTTACAGTAGGAGGATTAACCGGAGTAGTTCTAGCTAATTCTTCTATTGATGTAGTATTACACGATACTTATTATGTAGTAGCCCACTTTCACTATGTTTTATCTATGGGGGCAGTATTTGGAATTTTTGCAGGGCTTGCTCACTGATTTCCATTATTTACGGGATTAACAATAAACCCCAAATGACTAAAAAGTCATTTCATAGTTATATTCACAGGTGTTAATATTACATTTTTCCCACAACACTTTCTAGGACTAAACGGTATGCCACGACGTTACTCAGACTACCCAGATGCATTCACTCCATGAAATGTTGTATCTTCTATTGGGTCAACAATTTCTCTTATTTCAGTTATTGGCTTCATATTAATTGTATGAGAAGCTTTTATCAGAGCCCGACCAATTTTATTTTCGCTCTTTCTACCCACATCTCTAGAATGAGAACACAACCTGCCACCAGCTGACCACAGATATATGGAAATCCCCATAATTATATACTAAATTAATTCTAATGTGGCAGAGTTATGCACAAGATTTAGAATCTTATTACGAAATAAATATTTCCATAGAAAATAGCAACATGAGGGTTTTTAGGTCTCCAAGATAGTGCTTCTCCTCTTATAGAACAATTAATCTTTTTTCACGATCATGCAATAATTATTTTAATTACAATTACTATTTTAGTAGGGTATATAATAACAACCTTATTTTTTAACTTCATTACTAACCGATTTCTATTAGAAGGTCAAATGATTGAAATTATTTGAACAGTAGTTCCTGCAGTTATTTTAACTTTTATTGCACTTCCATCACTTCGACTTTTATATATATTAGATGAAGTTAATAACCCAAGAGTCACCCTTAAAACAATCGGACATCAATGATACTGAAGGTATGAATATTCTGATTTTCTTGAAGTAGAGTTTGATTCATATATAATTCCAACCAAAGACCTAGAAAATACCGGATTTCGACTATTAGATGTAGATAACCGAACTATTCTACCTATGAATACCCAAATTCGAATCATAATTAATGCAGCAGATGTTATTCACTCATGAACAGTTCCTGCTTTAGGAGTTAAAGCAGATGCAATTCCAGGACGTTTAAATCAAACAAGATTTTTAATTAATCGACCTGGTCTATTTTACGGACAATGCTCAGAGATTTGTGGAGCAAATCATAGATTCATACCAATTGTAGTAGAAAGAGTTTCAATTTCCTCATTCTTAGATTGAATTTCTACAGCCAAAGATAGATCACTAAGTGACTGAAAGTAAGTGTAGGTCTTTTAAATCTAAAATGGTAGATACGGCTACCCTAAGTGATAAAAAAAATTAGTTAACTCATAACTTAAGCTTGTCAAGCTTAGATTATTACATAAAAGTAATATTTTTTAATACCTCAAATAGCCCCAATACTTTGGTTAAATTTGTTTATTTTATTTTCTTCAATATTCTTAATTTTTATAGCTGTAAACTATTTTACAAAAATCCAATCAAAATTACCTCTACCTTCTCCACCAACTATTAAAACTGAAATAAAATGAAAATGATAACTAACTTATTTTCCGTGTTTGACCCCTTATCATCCATTATACAATTACCTCTAAATTGAATGTCGACATTTATTGGACTTCTATTTATACCCGCCCTATATTGAGTAATTCCATCGCGATGAGCTATTGTCTGGTATAAAGTTTTAAATGCTTTACACAGAGAATTTAAAACTTTACTTGGTTCTTCTCTAGCTGGAGGAACAATTATTTTTATTACCCTATTTTCTTTAATTGTATTTAATAATAGATTAGGGCTTCTTCCATACATTTTTACAAGGACTAGCCATATAGTAATAACATTATCCCTATCTATGCCCCTATGGATTGCATTTATAATTTACGGATGATTCAACTATACTCAACACATATTTGCCCACTTAATCCCCCAAGGAACTCCTGGACTACTAATGCCTTTTATAGTAGTAATTGAGACCATTAGAAATGTTATTCGACCTGGTACATTAGCAGTCCGGTTAGCTGCAAATATAATTGCCGGTCACTTACTACTAACACTACTAGGAAATACTGGCCCTTCGCTCTCAATAACTTTAGTTAGATTATTAATTTTTTCTCAAATCTTACTTTTAACCTTAGAAACTGCTGTAGCAATAATTCAATCATATGTATTTGCCGTTTTAAGAACTCTCTATGCAAGAGAAATTAACTAATGTCACCCCATTCTCACGGATTTCACACTTACCATTTAGTAGATATAAGACCATGGCCTTTAACAGGATCTATTAGTGCCATAATACTAACAACAGGATTAGTTAAATGATTTCATCAATTTAACATAGATTTACTTATTTTAGGTATCACAGGAGTATTATTAACCATAATTCAATGATGACGAGATATTACACGAGAAGGAACTTATCAAGGATTACACACCAAAGTAGTAGCCATTGGATTACGATGAGGAATAATTCTATTTATTGTTTCAGAAGTACTATTTTTTTTCTCATTTTTTTGAGCTTTTTTTCACAGAAGACTATCTCCTACAGTAGAAATCGGAAATTGTTGACCACCCATTGGAATTAGAACGTTTAATCCATTTCAAGTACCCCTACTAAATACAGCTATCTTATTAGCATCTGGTGCCACAGTAACATGATCCCACCATGCAATAATAGAATCAAACCATACACAAGCAATTCAAGGTCTTTTTTTAACTATTATTCTTGGAGTTTATTTTTCAGCTCTTCAAGCTTACGAGTATATTGAAGCACCATTTACTATTGCAGACTCAGTCTACGGAACTACTTTTTATGTAGCCACAGGATTTCATGGTCTTCATGTTTTAATTGGTACTTCTTTTTTAGCAGTTTGCCTATATCGCCTCTATAATTGTCACTTTTCACCAAACCATCATTTTGGATTTGAAGCAGCAGCATGATACTGACATTTTGTAGATGTTGTATGACTATTCCTATATATTACAATCTACTGATGAGGTGGATGTTTTTTTAGTATAATGTATAGTTGGCTTCCAACCAACAGGACTAAGTGAAATCTTAGAAAAAACAATTATTATTATTTCAACAGCTGTTCTAGTAATTTTTATTGTTTCAACATTAGTAATAGTGATTGCTTCAATTTTATCTAAAAAATTAATTTCAGACCGAGAAAAAAGATCTCCATTTGAATGCGGGTTTGATCCAAAAGGAACAGCACGACTTCCTTTTTCTTTACGATTTTTTCTTATTGCAGTTATTTTTCTAATTTTTGACGTGGAGATCACTCTATTACTCCCAATTCCATCAATTTTACAAGTCCTTTCAATTAAGTCCTGATCTATCACAGGGCTTGGGTTTTTAACTATATTATTGCTAGGACTATATCATGAATGGAATCAAGGTGCTTTAGATTGAGCAAAATAGGACTGTAATCAAGTATGATATCTGGGTTGCATTCAGAAAGTGTTTTTAAAACCTGTCTTAAGTAGAAAGCGAAGTTTGCAATCTGTTTCGACCAGAACCTTGGTATAATATTAGTACCTCTACTTATTGATTAAAGCCAAAAAGAGGCATATCACTGTTAATGATAATAATGAGTAAAAATCTCTAATCAAGGGAATTTACTGTCGTAAGAAGAAGCTTCTAACTCCCTCAAGAGCGGTTAAACTCCGTTCATATTCCTACTTTTGTGGTGTAAAACACATTACATTTTCACTGTAAAGCTAAAGAAAATCTTTCTAAAGTAGTACAAAAAATAGAAATATTCACAGATATCTATCTCCCCAACATCTTCAGTGTTGTGCCCTAAAATATAAGCTATATGAATAAATACAAATATAAATTATTACAACCCAAATAATAAAACTTAGTATATAAACTTTAAATCTATTATTTTGAACAAGTTGTAAAGAGTTAGACACTCTTATTCTAACTTTATAAATACCTTGCCCCCCATAAAATTCAGATCAACCAAAATCAGACACTTTAGTGTATATCCTACCCATAACTAAGATAGATTTTCTAGTAGGATATGTGGACAAAAAAGGTATAAACCACATTGAACCAACATAAATAATATAATTAAAAAAATATAAAGAATTCAAAGAATAATTTACAACCATAAAATTAAATAAATACCCCAATACACCCCCCATAATACTAACCCTCAAAGCTAACGTTTTTATAAATAATCTCATACAAATTATATAAGGTGTAGGAAAAATTAGTCAACTTAATAGTGCTCCCCCAAAAATAGCCCCAACACCTAATCTTAATATAGGTCTAGTTATAATATAAGACTCATCAGTAACTGAAGATAAACTATGTAAATTATAATCCCCAGTCAAAGTATAATAAATTAAACGAAAAGTATAACATACAGTTAATCCAGTGGCAATAAAATATAAAAAAAAAATAATTATATTAATAGAAGATATAAGAGCAATTTCTAAAATTAAATCCTTTGAATAAAACCCAGCTAAAAATGGTATACCACAAAGAGCTAAATTAGCTAAATTAAGACAAAAAGTGGTTAAAGGTATTTGATTAACCAGCCTCCCTATTAAACGAATATCTTGGTAATCTTTTATATTATGAATAACAGCACCAGCACATATAAAAAGTAAAGCTTTAAATAAAGCATGCCTTAATAAGTGGAAAAAAGCTAAATTAGGATAACCTAATGACAAAATTCTTATTATTACACCAAGCTGACTCAAAGTTGATAATGCAATAATTTTTTTTAAATCATATTCAAAATTTGCTCCTAACCCAGCTATAAATATAGTTAGACTAGAAATTAATAAAAGAGTAGTTTGAGCAGCTGAGCCTTCTAAAGCAGCACTAAATCGAATCAACAAATAAACCCCAGCTGTAACTAAAGTAGAAGAATGAACTAAAGCAGAAACTGGAGTGGGAGCTGCTATAGCAGCTGGTAGTCAAGCAGAAAAAGGAATTTGAGCACTCTTAGTTATAGCAGCTAAAATAATTAAAGTCACCAAGATTTTAAAACTATCCTCCTCAATTAAATCTGTATAAAAATAAAAATTTCACCCTCCATAATAACCAAAAATAGAAATAGCTAAAAGAATCGCAACATCACCAATACGATTAGATAATGCAGTTAACATACCAGCATTTGCAGATTTTTCATTCTGATAGTAAATAACCAACACATAAGAAACAAGACCCAGACCATCTCAACCTAATAAAATACTAACTAAATTAGGACTAATAATTAAAAAAATTATAGACAAAACAAAGGCTAAAACCAAGTAAATAAAACGGTTAATATTGACATCACCTCTTATATACCCACCTCTATAAAAAAGAACTATAGAAGCAATAAACCTAACAAAAGATATAAATATCAAAGACATTCAATCCAAAATTAAAGTTATAACCAAAAAATTAGAATTAATTCCCAAAATATCCCACTCAATGAAATATCTTACATCAAATAAAATCGAAAAAAAAGAACTTAACAAACAAAAAAAAGAAAAAAAAGCTAAAAAAATCATACTTCTCAAATAAAACATAGTTAACCAAACCACGATCTAAGATAACAACTATATCTACGGATTCACAAACCGTTATTTTTATTAAACTACTTAAATAAATAACTAAAACTAACCCCCCATTTAAAACTAAAATATTTAAAGGTAGCCAATGAAGCATTAAAATTAAATATTCACGAACTTTTCCAGAACAGCAAGAAAATAATGAAGAGTGAAATTTTCCATGTTGACTAAGCCTATATATATATAATCTATAAGCAGCCCTAAAAAAAGATAATAAAGCGATACCAATTATTATAACTTTAGACCAACCAACAACCCTAATAATTAAACTAACTTCTCCCAAAAAATTTAAAGTAGGAGGAGCTGCCATATTCCCAGCAATTAATAAAAATCACCACAGTCCTATTCTAGGCATAAAATTTATTAACCCCTTTCCAATTAATAAACTACGCCTAGATAGACGCTCATAAACTATATTAGCAAGACAAAATAAGCCCGAAGAGCATAAACCATGACCAACTATAACAACAACTGCACCACTTAAACCCCATCTACCAACTACTACCAACCCACATAAAACTAATCCCATATGAGCCACAGAAGAATAAGCAATTAAAGATTTTATATCAATCTGACGTAAACACATAAATCTAGTAATAACCCCACCTACTACCCTAATCCTTATCCAAACTCAAGACAGTCTCTTATTAAACTGAAGAAAAATAGGCAAAACTCGAATTAAACCATACCCCCCTAATTTCAATAAAACCCCCGCTAAAATTATAGAACCCGCAACAGGAGCTTCTACATGTGCCTTAGGTAGCCATAAATGAACCATAAATATAGGTAATTTTACAATAAACGCAAACACAGTTATTAAGTATCAAACATACACCATAGTGCTATTATCTAAGACCTCCAAAGATAAATGTATACACGACGAGCCAAAAATCACATGTATTCTCAAAATAGAAACAAGTAAAGGTAAAGATGCAAATATAGTGTAAAAAATAAAATAAATTCCAGCTTGAATACGCTCAGGTTGATAACCTCATCCTAAAATCAAAATCAAAGTAGGGATAAGAGAAGCTTCAAATCTAATATAAAAAGATAAATAATTTATACAGCTAAAAGTAACCACTAAAAAAAAAAGTAAAAGCACATTTATTATAATAAATAAAAATTTAAAATTATTATATTTATAAACACTGTGACTAGCTCTTAATACAAGACAAGTAATTCAAAATCTCAACAAAATTAAAATATAAGATAAGTAGTCAATACCTAAGCCAAATCCAACAAAAGTTATATTAAAATCATGGCTAATCAAAATAGAAAAAAAGAAACTTAGTAAAAATATACAAAATTGAGCTATTTCTCAACTAACACAAACAAGGATCAAAAAAAATAAAGAAAAAAAAAATCTTAACATTGAAGTAAATTAAAATTTCCAAAACGATCATTTCCATGAGTTCGAACAATAGAAACTAGTAAAGCTAAACCTAAAGCACCTTCACAAGCAGCAAAAGTTAAAAAAAACAAAGAAAAGAAAACCTCTTGACCAGTAATAGACAAATATAAAATTAATAATCAAAAAACTCTAAGTATAATGTACTCCAAACTCAGCAAAGTGTTTAGCAAATGTTTACGTTTTGAGCAAAATACCCATAGACCACAAGCGACTCTAAAAAAAAGAATAAAATATTCACATATAAATATTGTCATATGTTTTAATAGTTTAAATAAAAACATCAGTTTTGTAAACCGAAAATAAGAGCTATTCTTTTAAAACAATCAAAAGAGAAAATACTATTTCCATCATTAGTCTCCAAAACTAATATTTTAATTAAACTATCTTTTGATTATAATATTTTTAATTAGATTATACCCAACTACTATTTTAATATCTATTATGTTTACACAGCTAAAACACCCACTAGCCATAGGGTTAGGACTTTTATTACAAACAATTGTGATTTGTTGTGTATCAGGATTACACAACATTTCATTTTGATTCTCATATATTTTATTTTTAATTTTTTTGGGAGGAATTCTAGTTTTATTTATCTATGTAACTTCACTAGCATCAAATAATATATTTAAGTTTTCTCTAACTTCACTAATTTTTATTTTACCAACACTATTAATCAGATTTTGTCTTATATTCATAGACCCTCTTTCTACTTTACAATATTCTAGATTAAATTCAAGAATTGGTTTTAAGCAGATACCGTATTCTATTAATACATCTTTAATCTCCACAATCTATAATTCAACTAATATAAATTTAACAATTTTTATAGTATATTATCTACTATTAACACTAGTAGTAGTAGTTAAAGTAACTGACTCTTTTTTTGGTCCTTTACGACTATCAAGAAATTAATGACAATCCCAATCCGAAAAGAACACCCCTTATTTAAAGTTGCTAACAGAGCGTTAGTTGATTTACCAGCCCCATCAAACATCACAGCTTGATGAAACTTTGGTTCATTATTAGGACTCTGTCTCGGAGTTCAAATTGTAACAGGATTATTTCTGGCAATACACTATACAGCAAATATTGACCTAGCATTCTCAAGAGTCGCACATATTTGCCGAGACGTAAATTACGGATGACTATTACGAACCATTCATGCAAATGGAGCTTCATTTTTTTTTATTTCTCTATATTTACACACTGGCCGAGGAATCTATTATGGGTCCTACCTTTATTTACACACATGATCAATTGGAGTTATTATTATATTCTTAGTAATAGGAACAGCTTTTTTAGGGTATGTATTACCATGAGGACAAATATCATTCTGAGGAGCAACAGTTATTACTAACTTAGCGTCGGCTATTCCGTATATCGGAGAAGATTTAGTTAAATGACTATGAGGGGGATTTGCAGTAGACAATGCAACATTAACCCGATTTTTTACATTTCATTTTCTGTTTCCATTTATTGTAGCAGCTGCAGTTTTAGTTCACCTTTTATTTCTTCACCAAACAGGATCTAATAACCCCCTAGGAATTCCCAATAATATCGATAAAATTCCATTCCACCACTACTTTACAATCAAAGATATTGTAGGAATTATTGTTATAATAGCAGCATTAGTCCTATTAACACTTTTAAATCCATATTTATTAGGAGATCCCGATAACTTCATCCCAGCTAATCCGCTAGTAACACCAGCTCACATTCAACCAGAATGGTATTTTTTATTCGCTTACGCAATTCTACGATCTATTCCTAATAAGCTAGGAGGTGTAATTTCCCTAGTATTATCAATTGCCATTCTTCTAATTATACCATTCACTCACAAAGGTAAATTCCGAAGTCTTACTTTTTACCCCATTAATCAAATTATATTTTGATCTTTAGTGTCAATTATATTTTTATTAACTTGGATTGGAGCTCGACCAGTAGAAGACCCTTATATTTTAACAGGACAAATTTTAACTGTAGTTTATTTTAGATATTATATTTTATCCCCCCTATGTATAATATGATGAGATAATCTTTTATCTTAGTTATTTGGCTGATAGCAAAGCATGTGTTTTGAAAGCATATTATAGAGGTTAGAATCCTTTAATAACTTTTTCTAAAATTCATACAATTATATAATTAATACAGAAAAAAATCTTTTTAATCCCATAAAAAATATTAAATAATTTAAAGATACCGGCAAAAACCTTTTTCAAGCAAGATATATTAGTTTATCATAACGAAATCGAGGTAGTGTTCCTCGAACTCAAATAAAAACAAATGATATAAAAACAAACTTAATATAAAATATAATACTTAATAAATTTCCACCAAGAAAAAAAAGTGAAAGTAATATCCTCATAAATAAAATACTACTATATTCAGCTAAAAAAATAAGAGCAAACCCCCCTCTCCTATATTCAGTATTAAAACCGGATACAAGTTCTGACTCACCCTCAGCAAAATCAAATGGGGTTCGATTAGTTTCTGCAAGACAAGAAGCAAGTCAAGTACAAAATAAAGGAAGTCTAATAAACAAAAATCAAAAATCACGCTGATAAAGTCTAAATAATTCTAAATTATAGCCACCAACAAGTATAATAAAAGAAAGTAAAATTAAAGCAAGTCTAACCTCATAAGAAATAGTCTGAGCTACTGCACGTAGTCTACCTAATAAAGCATACTTAGAGTTAGAAGACCAGCCTGCCCCCATAGTAGTGTAAACCCCCAATCCTGTGCAGCAAAGAAAAAATAAAACCCCAGTAGAAAAAGTAAATAAACCAAGCTCATAAGGTATAGTCAACCAAACAATCAAAGAAATAAATAATCTAAATACAGGGGACATATAATAAGGTATAAAATTAGATATAGTAGGATAAGTTTGTTCCTTAGTAAAAAGCTTAATAGCATCAGCAAATGGCTGTAAAATTCCAATATAACCAACTTTATTAGGACCTTTACGAATTTGAATACACCCTAAAACCTTTCGCTCTATTAAAGTAATAAAAGCAACACCAACAAGAACACAAATCACTAACAAAATATAGTTAATTACTATAATAAATATAACCACAGCCCTAAGACTTTCTACGGAAGTCTAAACTTCGTGGCAAGAACTTAAATCCTGAGCATGACTCTGCCACATTAGAAAAAAAATTAATTTATATCAACCAGTAAAAAAATATTTTAATTACTAAATCCTTTCGTACTAAAGTAATTTACTAAATTATTAAAAGATAGAAACCAACCTGGCTCACACCGGTTTGAACTCAAATCATGTAAAAATTTAAAGGTCGAACAGACCTCCTATTAAAGCTGCTACACCTTAAAGAACTTTTAATTCAACATCGAGGTCGCAATCTTTCTTGTAGATAAGAACTCTCAAAGAAAATTACGCTGTTATCCCTAAAGTAACTTAATCTTGTAATCTTTAATAAAGGATCAATAAACTTCATGAAAATTATCATTTTTATATAAAAAACAGTTAAATCTTATATTTTTATCGCCCCAATAAAATAAGTTTAATCTAATTAAATTTATTAATCTAAATAAATATTTAAATTTCTATTATTAAGTTTTATAGGGTCTTATCGTCACTCTAAATTATTTAAGCCTTTTTACTTAAAAGTTAAATTCAATAAAATTAATTAAGACAGATTATATTATGTAAGACCTTTCATCCAAGCCCTCAATTAAAAGACTAATGATTATGCTACCTTAGCACGGTCAAAATACCGCGGCCCTTTAAATAAATCAGTGGGCAGGCCAGACTTTATATTTAATTCACAAAGACATGTTTTTGATAAACAGGCAAATATAATTTTTGCCGAGTTACTTAATTAATATTTTTTAATAAAAAAAATTAATTCATTTTAATATAAAAAAAAACTTATTAATCTACTAATTTACTAATGATTTCTTATATTATATAAATAAATATATTAATTGAATAAATAATTAAAATATTATATAAATAATTTTAATATAAATAATAGTAATAACACTTTAACAATATAGCTACTTTTAAGCTTAATTTAAATACTTAAACAAATAATATTATTAAATAAACATTATAGAAAAAGAAGCTTTCCCTCCTTCTCTTAACTTTTTTATATTTTAAACCACATAAAAAAGATAAATTTAATTTAATTTTCCAATAACCAGATATCATAAAAATCGACTAACATTTCACAACCATAATAAAATTTTAAAGCTAGTTTGTACAAGCTAATAATTAATATTATAGCTCTTTTTATTTCGAGATTTTAACTTTTTATACATTTTAAAATTAAAGTAACCCTGATACACAAGGTAAAATATCTAAAATTTTCTTTTTATAAATTCTTTTTTCAAATATTTCAAATTTCCCTCACAGTACTCTAGTTTATAATTTAAATAAATAGTTTTATAAACAATACTAAAATCAGTTTATATAAAATTATTTCTCATAGCAAATAAAAATAACAAAAAAAAAAAATTCTTAATTATCAAAATATATCGAATTGCACGAAATAATTCCCAATGTAAGTGAGACGCTTAACTGATTTAGCTTTATTTTGAAATCTAGATACACTTTCCAGTACACCTACTATGTTACGACTTATCTCACATTAAAAATGAGAGCGACGGGCAATGTGTACATATTTTAGAGCTTTTATCTTAATGACTTATTAAATTCACTAATACTATTAAATCCTCCTTCTATAAAAATTTTTCAATCCCATATTCATATAATTAAAATTATTGTAACTCATTATTACTTTTATATAAGCTGCACCTTGATCTAATATACTGAATATTTATTCATTTTAATAATTTAAATCTTTTTAAAATTACCTAATAATGACGGTATACATACTAAAAACAAATAAAAGTAAAATTCTACGGGGACTATCGATTATATAACAAGTTCCTCTAACTAGACTAAAACACCGCCAAATTCTTTGAGTTTCAAGTTCATATCAATTTAGTACCCAAGTAAAAGTATATTTTATTAAAGTATAACAGGGTATCTAATCCTGGTGTATAACTTAAATTTAATAGTTTCAATTAATTTAAATATTTATTTTCAAATTTATAAGAATTTAATTCCACCTTTTTTCAATAAAATTTTAAACTTTATAAATAAAAATCAATTAACTAATTTTAACTAATTATTTTTTTTAACCCCTAGTATAACCGCGGATGCTGGCACAAAATTTAACCGGTTAAATAAGTTAAAATACCAAATCAATACTTAAATTATAATTTAATACCTAATACTGCGAATTAAACCTAATAGTTCAATATATTTAATAATAAACTTAAATTGTAATAACTAATTTAACATGTATTATATAATCAACATTAAAAAATCAAAGCAAGAATAAAACTTTCTTAAAAAATAAAATAATTAAAAACACATGACTTAAATAAACTTACAAGAAATTAATTATAGTACAATAGTGAATCAAAGATAGGATTTTAAAAACTCCCCACGCACAAAAAATCGCATTTAAATAGCAACCTATTTAAAATAGAAGTACCACTTAAATCTACACAGTTTGTTATACTACCCCGCTAAAAGTGTCTAACTCACTTTAACTTTTTAAAAAATAAAATAATTAAAAGCACATACTTTAAATAAAATTACAAGAAATTAATTATAGTACAATAGTGAATCAAAGATAGGATAAGAAAGAATCCCCCAAACACTTAAAAAAACAATATATAACTTTTTCAGGACTTCATTTTATTAAACAGTGTTTTTTTATATTATTATTTAATTATATACTTTTTTTTTTGATTACAATATAATTAATTTAAATGAATCTATTTAAATATTGTTATATTATAATTACCTCATTCATATACGCAACGAATATATGAATGAGGTAATTATAATTAAAGATTAAATTATAAACATTTATATATATTATATTATATTAATTAATTATTGGTATATATAAAAATCTAGTATACTAATATTAATTATTATAATATATATAAAATAAGGATTATATTTCTATTCATGTATAAATCTTATCTAACAATTATACCTAAGTTATTTTCCACATAACTTGTTATATAAACAAATAACGTTATATAAATCATTTTAGTTTTATTATGAGCACGTTTGTATATATTCTACTAAGCTTCAATAATATGTATTAAAAGAAAAATCAAATATTTTATAATATATTATATATATATATATATGTATTTAATAATAATATAAATAAATATTAATTAAGATAATATTATATATCTAGATATGTAAGAAAATTATAAAGAAATAGACTTATAAATTAATTATCTGTATCTTATATTGCATAATATTTTTTTTTAGAAAATATTATGCAATATAAAGATATAAGGTTTTTATAGATGTAAGAAATAAATAATAAATCAACCTTTGTAGTATAAGAGATAAGTGATTTATAAGATGTTTTATAGTTGTATGAAAATAGTAAATAAATCTACCTTTGTATATATATAAGAATATATAAAATATTTAATTAATATATATATTAACTCTGATATATAAAATTAGTAGATGTATATACTTTACTATAATATTAATAAGTTGAAAGAAAAACACCTTACTTTTCACTGTCTTCTTTTCTAAAAAAGTTAAATTTAAGATACAAAAAAAAATTATCTATATATATAATTTAAAATAAAATATAAAATATAATTTTTTTACTAAAAATGAAGTGCCTGAAAAAAGGAATGTCTTGATACGACTTTTATGTAAGTTTGTTACCTTCATTATATCTAATGGAATCACACCATTTCTTTAAGAATCAAAATCTTACATGCTCTTTACATTAAGATATAAAAAGATAAGCTAATTAAGCTATTGGGCTCATACCCCACTTATGAAGGTCAAACCCTTCTCTTTTTAATTGTATTTTCCCCCTCTCGTTGTTTATTTACAAGAACTTTGATTTTGGGTATTACAATTGCTGTTAGTTCTAGATCATGACTTGGTGCTTGAATAGGACTAGAGTTGAATCTTTTATCTTTTATCCCGCTAATTTTAATAAAAGATAATCAGTATTCATCAGAAGCAGCTCTAAAATACTTCTTAATCCAGGCCCTAGGGTCTACAGTTCTACTGATTTCAGCTGTAATAATTTTAATTAAAATTGATATATTTACTGCTTCTTTAACTTCTGCCCTATTGCTTAAAGCAGGAGCCGCTCCCTTTCATTCCTGATTTCCACCAACATTAGAAGGAATAATATGAAGTCAAGCATTAATATTAATAACAATCCAAAAAATTGCACCCATGTCTCTTTTATCTTTCTATATTAAAGAACAAGAAATTTTAGTTAGTATATCAGTAATTCTATCTGCAATTGTAGGGGCTCTAGGGGGATTAAATCAAACTTTTCTACGTAAGCTCTTAGCGTATTCTTCAATTAATCACATAGCTTGAATAATATCAGCCTTAATAATAAGTGAAAGAGCCTGAGTCTTATATTTTGTGGTTTATTCTTTAGTAAACATATCAGTAGTAATATTAATAATAGTGTCACAAAGATATCATTTTAATCACCTAGTTAAATTTACATCTCATAAACCTGCTACAAAAATAATTATATCTATAAGACTTCTCTCACTAGGAGGGCTTCCACCCTTTACAGGCTTTATCCCTAAATGAATAATTATTCAACAACTTTGTAGTATAAAAATATTTTTAATTTTAGGTTTCTTATTAACATCTTCTTTATTTACACTTTTTTACTACCTACGAATAACAATAAGATCGTTAGTTTTAAGATCTTTTAAAACAAAATGAAATCTAAATTTCAAACATTTTAACAATAAAATTATTTTCATATCCCTAAGAGTAAACTTAATGGGATTAATTTTAATTTCATTAGCGTCTATAGTAATAACCTAACTAATTCAAGTTTTGGCACAATAGTACATCTTCAGATTTGCAATCTAGTATCTTTATTTAAACTACAAAACCATATATTTATACTTCTAGTAAAAGAGTTAAATACTCGTTGGTAAATTTACAGTTTACCGCTTAACCTCAGCCATTTTACTCACCTATTATTAACAACTCGCAACTTTAAAGGCTTTAAGTTATGAAACTAATAGCCTTCAAAGTTATCATAAAGAGTTATTTAACCTCTTAAGCCTTAGC